TAAGGTTAAGAAAAAGAAAAAACAATTTTGTTTATAAATATAAACATTCCTTGTGTCAGAATTACTAGAAAAGAACTTGAGAAATTATTAGTGAAAACGTATTACTACTAATAAAAAGATTATTATAAGCTAATAATACTAAAAAATTTATTTATAAAAGACTGAAACTGATATGGGGTTTAGCACGCACGATAATAAAGAAAAGTAACAGATAAGACTTAGAATCGCATTAAAATATTACCCAGGTAACTAAACTAACCCTAATAACTTTTGTTTTACTGAAATAATTATAAGTTAGTTAGTAGTACTATATAATCCATTTAGGCAAAAACCCATATATAACTTTTAAACGAACGTAATTTATATATAATGTTGAACCGATAAATACGAAAACAATTCAATAAAAACCAGTAAACCAAACTAGTATAAACAATAAAATTGTTACTATTTTTAATAGTAGTATACATCGAACAGCAAAAAAAATAAAAATAAGCTAGGCCGATTTGTACGAGAAATTGCGAAAAATAAAGTTAAAGAAGGATATAAAAATTTGGAAAATTCAAACTTACTATATATATAGTATAAGATGAAATAGAAAAAAATCCTTAGACCTGATTAAATTATTATTATTATTAAACACAAGAGTTTTATTTACTACTTTATATAGAAAACTGAATCCAACATTGGAATTTTTTATTCAAACTTAATAAAAATTCTAATAAATTAGTTAACTAATTTATTAGAATTTTTATATCAATTATTCTACGGTTGCAAATCCTGTTTTTGTAGAGGCAATTGCTTCCTTTAATGATGTTTCGGCTTCTTGAGTAAATTGATTTGTTGAACTAACTGCATCAATATATGTTTTTTGTGAATCTAAAGTTTTTAATAAACTTGACGAGAATTTTTTCACATCTGTCAACGCTAAATCATCTAAGAATCCATTAATACCAGAATAAATTAAAGCAACTTGTTGAGGAACAGATAACGGAGAATTTTGTGGTTGTTTTAAAATCTCACGTAAACGTGTACCACGAGCTAATTGCTTTTGTGTTGCCTCATCTAAATCAGATGCAAATTGTGAAAATGCCTCTAACTCAGCAAACTGAGCTAATTCTAGTTTTAATTTCCCAGCAACTTGTTTCATTGCTTTTGTTTGCGCAGCTGATCCTACTCTTGATACAGAAATACCAACATTAATTGCAGGACGAATACCTGAATTAAATAAATCATTGGATAAGAAGATTTGGCCATCTGTAATTGAAATTACATTAGTTGGAATATATGCTGACACATCACTTGCTTGTGTTTCAATAATTGGTAAAGCTGTCATACTACCACCACCCAATGCATCACTAAGCTTTGCAGCACGTTCCAATAATCGTGAGTGTAAGTAGAATACATCACCAGGATATGCTTCACGTCCAGGAGGACGGCGAAGTAATAATGACATTTGACGATACGCCATAGCTTGTTTTGTTAAATCATCATAAATGATTAAAGTTGCTTTACCATTATACATGAAATATTCAGCAAGAGCTGCACCTGCATAAGGAGCAATATACTGTAAAGTTGCCGGATCATTTGCACTGGCACTAACAATAATTGTATAAGACATTGCTTCTTTTTCATCTAAGACATTTACAACTTGTGCAATAGTCGATGCTTTTTGTCCTACACCAACATAAACACAAATAACATCCTCAGTCTTTTGATTAATAATTGTATCAACCGCAATAGATGTTTTTCCAGTTTGACGGTCACCGATAATTAGTTCACGTTGTCCTCGCCCAATCGGAATCATAGCATCAATTGAAGTAATACCAGTTTGTAACGGCTCACATACTGATTTACGACTAATGATACCAGGAGCCATTGATTCAACTAAACGGCTTTCAGTAGAATCAATATCCCCCTTACCATCAATAGGGACACCTAATGGGTTTACTACTCGACCTAAGAATCCTTCGCCTACAGGAATTTGCGCAATCTGACCAGTAGATTTAACAGTACTACCTTCTAAAATTTGACGACCATTACCCATTAAAACAACACCAACGTTATCGTTTTCTAAATTAAGAGCAATACCTATTGTTTTGTCTTCAAATTCTAAAAGTTCTCCACTCATTACTTGATCAAGCCCATAAACACGGGCAATACCATCACCAACTTGTAAAACAGTACCAATATTATCTACTTTAACATCTTGATCATATTGTTCAATTTGTTCACGAATAATACTGCTAATTTCGTCTGGACGAATATTTATCATTGTAGTATTTTTTAAGGTAAAAAGTTAATAAAATATTTTCGTTGTTTTTAAATTTCTAAAACACCGTCTAAATGTTTTGCTAAATTTTCTAATTGATTTTTAATAGTAAAATCAATTACTTTTGAGTTTGTTTTAATCAAAAACCCACCTATAAGGTTTGAATCTACAGTAACTAATAGTCTAATTTCTCTTGAATTTGTTAACTCTTTTAATTTTTTAATTAAGTTAAGTTTTTGTATCGTTGTAAAAGGAAAAGCTGTAGAAACTTCAATCATTTTAACTGAAGCTGTTTTATAGACTAACTCTAAGTAACCAATAATGATAGGTTGTAGTAAATTAATCCGATCACGGCTTACTAGAACCATTAAAAATTTAAACGTTTCTGAATTTAATTGTGATTTTAAAGTTTTTGTTAAAACTTCTTTTTTTTGTTTTGTACTAATAACTGGATTACCTAAGTATTCTGTTAGATCAGTAGTTTTCGATAGAAAGACTTCTAAATTTTGAAAATCTGCTGTAACTTGATGCATAATGTTTTGCTCAACAGAAAAATCATATAAGGCTCGTGCATATGGAGCAGCAATTTTAGATGCTAAAGGGTTTATACTCATAATAAATCTCCTTCTAATTTCTGAATAGTCTCATTAATTAATGATCGTGCCCGCTTTTTAGAACCAAAAGTCTCTTTAGCTTGGATTGCACTACGTTTTAATACTAATGAAATTATTTGTTGTTTAACTTCTAAAAATATTACCCGTTCTTTAGAACGGAAAGCTGCTATTGCTCTATTAAAACGAGTTGTTAATTCTTTTTTTGCTATATTCGCATCAGATTTAAGTACATTTGTTTTAGCCGCTATAGTTTCATTCCGAATTTCAGAAATAACTATATGTGCTTGGCTTAATTGTTTTTGCGCTTCGCTTAATCGTTTATTTGCTTCATTTAGCCGGTCTTCTGCGTCTTGAACACTTCTTACAATTGTACTTTTTCGTTCTTGTAAAATAGAGCCTAAGAAATCTTTACCTGTATAAACTAAAATAGCAACTAAAGCAATAATATTTAGAAGACCAGTTTCTAAAATATCTAGGTTTAAGCCAAAACCTTTATGTTCAGCAAGTAATGTAAAAATTTGATTAAAATTTTCCATGTTTTAGATTTTTTCTTTAAGATATACGCTTATTAATGGTAATTATTACACCTGGCAAAAATTTAAATTGATAATTTAGTTTCGACCTCAGTACATAAGGATTGAACAATAGTATCTAAACTAGTAAGAGCAGTTTTCTTTTTAGTAAGAAGATCATTCGAAATAGTTTCTAATAAACTATCAATATATTTTTGAGAAATATCTAATTCAATGTCTAAAATTTCTTTGTGAATATTCTGTGAGTTTGCAATTTCTAACTGTGCCTCTTTACGTGCAGTGTCCAATTCCTGCTCATATTGAGTCGTTAATTCTTTTGCTTGAGCTAATTTTTCAGAAGCTTGTGCAAGATGACTTAATATATACTCTTTACGTTCTTCAATAATAGTTAATAAAGGACTGTATAAAATAATATTAAGTACTACCATTAATAGGATGAATTGGATAGCTACTAATGGTAAAGTTGCGTTAATATCAAATAACCCACCAGGACCCGTGACTTCTGAACTTGAAATTAATGTTGAAAGATTAATCATACAAAATCTATATACTTTAGTATAGAATTAAAGTTTTTTTATTAAAAAAATAAATAAATCAGATGTATTTAAATCCAAATGACCTATTAAGGCTTTGAAAAATCTTAGGGTATTAAAAACTTTAATACCTTAAGATTTTATTTGTTTAATTTATGGTTATGAATTAAATGGATTAGCAAATAATAATGCTAATGCAACTACTAAACCATAAATTGTTAATGCTTCCATGAAAGCTAAACTTAATAATAAAGTACCACGAATTTTGTTTTCTGCTTCAGGTTGGCGCGCAATACCTTCCACAGCTTGACCAGCCGCATTACCTTGACCAATACCAGGTCCAATAGCAGCTAAACCAATTGCTAAACCAGCAGCTATAACAGAAGCAGCAGAAATAATAGAATCCATAATAAATCTTAATTAATAATATAAATGTAAATATAATTTTAGAAAAATTAAAATAATAATAATTTACTCAAGTGCTTCTGCAATGTAAGCAGCTGCTAATGTTGAGAAAATTAAAGCTTGTACTGAACCAGCAAAAATACCTAATAACATAATTGGCAATGGAATTACCAATGGTACTAAAGAAGTTAATACTGTAACAGTAAGTTCGTCAGCCAATACGTTACCAAACAATCGGAAACTTAATGACAATGGTTTTGTAAAATCTTCTAAAATGTTAATTGGAAGAAGAAGTGGAATTGGATTAACGTATCGTTTAAAATACCCTAAACCTTTTTTACTTAAGCCTGCATAGAAATAAGAAAATGATGTTAATAGTGCTAATGCTACTGTAGTATTAATATCATTAGTTGGCGCTGCAAATTCTCCCTCTGGTAATTCAATTAATTTCCAAGGTATAACAGCTCCAGCCCAGTTACATCCAAAAATAAATAAGAATAAAGTTCCAATAAAGGGAATCCATTCTCGGTAGAAACTTTCACCTAACTGATTTCTTGCAATATCTACAACAAAGTCCAATGCTGATTCCATAAAGTTTTGCCAACTGTGTGGAATTCGGTCAGCGTCGCGTGTGCCTAGGAATGCA